GCTAGCGTAGCTTAATATAAAGCATAGCACTGAAGATGCTAAGATGAGACCTAAGAAACTCCGCATGCACAAAGGCATGGTCCCGACCTTATTATCAGCTCTAACCCAACTTACACATGCAAGTCTCCGCAACCCCGTGAGTATGCCCTTAATCCCCCTGCCCGGGGACGAGGAGCGGGCATCAGGCACAAACTTTAGCCCAAGACGCCTAGCCTGGCCACACCCCCAAGGGAATTCAGCAGTGATAGATATTAAGCCATGAGTGAAAACTTGACTTAGTCAGGGTTAAGATGGGCCGGTAAAACTCGTGCCAGCCCCCGCGGTTAAACGAAAAGGCCTAATTGATATTTTAACGGCGTAAAGGGTGGTTAGGGAGAGAAAAAAAATAAAACCAAATGGCCCTTTGGTCGTCATACGCTTCTAGGGGTCCGAAGCCCAATATACGAAAGTAGCTTTAATAAACCCGCCTGACCCCACGAAAGCTGAGAAACAAACTGGGATTATATACCCCACTATGCTCACCTGTAAACTTAGGCATCTAAGTACAATGAGATGCCCGCCAGGGTACTACGAGCATCAGCTTGAAACCCAAAGGACCTGACGGTGTCTCAGACCCCCCTAGAGGAGCCTGTTCTAGAACCGATAACCCCCGTCTAACCTCACCACTTCTAGCCAACCCAGCCTATATACCGCCGTCGTCAGCTTACCCTGTGAAGGGTACAAAGTAAGCAAAATGGGCACAACCCAGAACGTCAGGTCGAGGTGTAGCGCATGAGGTGGGAAGAAATGGGCTACATTTTCTGCCACAGAATATTACGGATATGCACTGTGAAATAGTGCTTGAAGGAGGATTTAGTAGTAAAAGGGAAATAGAGTGTCCCTTTGAACCCGGCTCTGAGACGCGTACACACCGCCCGTCACTCTCCCCCGTCAAAACGCATCGAAGATAAATAACACAATAGCACTGACAAGGGGAGGCAAGTCGTAACATGGTAAGTGTACCGGAAGGTGCACTTGGATAAAACCCAGGGTGTGGCTGAGTCAGTCAAGCATCTCACTTACACCGAGAAGACATCCATGCAAGTTGGATCGCCCTGAGCCAAACAGCTAGCTCAATTACCCAATAACTAAACAATGTAAATAAAACAAAATAAGCCTAACACCAAAAATTAAATCATTCTTTTACCTTAGTATGGGCGACAGAAAAGGTTACACCCGGAGCAATAGAAAAAGTACCGCAAGGGAAAGCTGAAAGAGAAATGAAATAACTTATATAAGCACCAAAAAGCAAAGATTAAATCTTGTACCTTTCGCATCATGATTTAGCCAGTATACCCAAGCAAAGAGACCTTTAGTTTGAAACCCCGAAACCAAGTGAGCTACCCCGAGACAGCCTATTAAGGGCCAACCCGTCTCTGTGGCAAAAGAGTGGGAAGAGCTCCGGGTAGAGGTGACAGACCTACCGAACTTGGTGATAGCTGGTTGCCTAAGAAGTGAATAGAAGTTCAGCCTCGTACTCCCTGAATCAAAAGGTAAATAAAGATATTAGAGGGAAATATATGAGAGTTAGTTAAAGGGGGTACAGCCCCTTTAACAAAGGACACAACCTTTCCAGGAGGATAAAGATCATAATACATAAGACATCCTGTTCTAGTGGGCCTAAAGGCAGCCATCTAAACAGAAAGCGTTAAAGCTCAGACAGAAATAAGTTTATTATTCCGACAAGAAATCTTACTCCCCTAAATATTATTAGGCCAGCCCATGCCCACATGGGAGAGACTATGCTAAAATGAGTAACAAGAAGGCCAGCCCTTCTCCAAGCACAAGTGTAAGCCAAACCGGACCAACCATTGGCAATTAACGAACTCAACCCGAGAGAGTAATGTGTATTACAACAAAACCAGGAAGAACCCACAATTAACCCATCGTTACCCCCACACTGGTGTGCTATTAAAGGAAAGACTAAAAGAAGGGAAAGGAACTCGGCAAACACAAGCCTCGCCTGTTTACCAAAAACATCGCCTCCTGCAACACAACCAAGTATAGGAGGTCCAGCCTGCCCAGTGACTACAAGTTCAACGGCCGCGGTATTTTGACCGTGCAAAGGTAGCGCAATCACTTGTCTCTTAAATGGAGACCTGTATGAATGGCTAAACGAGGGCTTAACTGTCTCCCCCCTCCAGTCAGTGAAATTGATCTACCCGTGCAGAAGCGGGTGTAATAATACAAGACGAGAAGACCCTTTGGAGCTTAAGGTACAAAAATCAACCACGTCAAGCAACTTAGTAAAGAGCAGAAACTTTGTGGGTAGTGATTTTTTACCTTCGGTTGGGGCGACCACGGAGGAAAAAAGAGCCTCCAGGTGGACTGGGAAAACATCCTAAAGCTAAGAGAGACATCTCTAAGCCGCAGAACATCTGACCAATCATGATCCGGCTAACAAAGCCGATCAACGAACCAAGTTACCCTAGGGATAACAGCGCAATCCTCTCCCAGAGTCCATATCGACGAGGGGGTTTACGACCTCGATGTTGGATCAGGACATCCTAATGGTGCAGCCGCTATTAAGGGTTCGTTTGTTCAACGATTAAAGTCCTACGTGATCTGAGTTCAGACCGGAGCAATCCAGGTCAGTTTCTATCTGTAACGCTGCTTCTTCTAGTACGAAAGGATCGAAGAAGGGGGGCCCATGCTTGAGGTACGCCCCACCCCTAATTTATGAAAACAAATAAATAAAATAAAGGGAGGGCCAAAACCCCAGCTGGCCAAAATAAGGACATACTGGGGTGGCAGAGCATGGTAAATTGCGAAAGGCCTAAGCCCTTTTAACCAGAGGTTCAAATCCTCTTCCCAGTTCATGATGAGCATCTTAATTACCCACCTGATTAATCCCCTAGCCTACATCGTTCCTGTACTTCTGGCAGTGGCCTTCCTAACATTAGTTGAACGGAAAGTACTAGGGTATATGCAGCTGCGAAAGGGGCCAAACGTTGTAGGGCCCTACGGTCTCCTACAACCCATCGCCGATGGAGTTAAGCTCTTCATCAAAGAACCCATCCGACCATCCGCATCGTCCCCCTTTCTATTCCTAGCTACCCCTATGCTTGCCTTTACCCTTGCCATGACCCTATGAGCACCTATGCCTATGCCCCTCCCAGTTACAGATCTTAACCTGGGGATCTTGTTTATTCTAGCCCTCTCAAGTCTTGCAGTATATTCAATTCTTGGCTCAGGCTGAGCCTCAAATTCGAAATACGCACTAATTGGAGCCCTACGGGCCGTGGCCCAAACAATCTCCTATGAAGTAAGTCTAGGATTAATCCTTCTGTCTACAATTATTTTTTCTGGGGGTTACACCCTCCAAACGTTTAATTCTACCCAAGAGAGTATTTGATTATTTGTCCCCGCCTGGCCCTTAGCCGCAATATGGTATATTTCAACACTAGCTGAAACTAACCGGTCACCCTTTGACCTCACTGAAGGAGAATCGGAGCTCGTCTCCGGGTTTAATGTAGAATATGCAGGTGGTCCCTTTGCACTATTTTTCTTGGCTGAGTACGCCAACATCCTACTGATAAATACTCTTTCAGCTGTACTCTTCCTAGGGGCCTCACACATTCCCAGCATCCCTGAGCTTACAACCATCAATCTTATGGCCAAAGCTGCACTCCTATCCATTGTATTTTTATGAGTGCGAGCCTCCTATCCACGATTCCGGTACGATCAGCTTATGCATCTTGTGTGAAAAAACTTTCTTCCCATTACACTTGCTTTTGTACTATGGCACACTGCCCTACCCATCGCACTAGCGGGACTCCCCCCACAACTATAGTTTGGAATTGTGCCTGAGAGCCCAAGGACCACTTTGATAGAGTGATTTACAGGGGTTAAAATCCCCTCAATTCCTAGAAAGAAGGGAATTGAACCCATACTCAAGAGATCAAAACTCTTGGTGCTTCCTTTACACCACTTTCTACGGGCGGGGTCAGCTAACAAAGCTTTCGGGCCCATACCCCGAACATGACGGTTAAATTCCTTCCCCCACCAATGAACCCATACGTACTTACAGCTCTACTCTCTAGTCTGGGACTAGGGACCACCTTAACTTTCGCCAGCTCTCACTGGCTCCTGGCCTGAATGGGCCTGGAAATTAATACGCTAGCGATTACCCCTCTTATGGCACAACACCATCATCCCCGCGCAGTAGAGGCGACTACCAAGTACTTCTTAACCCAGGCCACTGCAGCGGCTATGATCTTATTCGCAAGCACTACGAATGCCTGGTTAACAGGTGAGTGGACCATCAACAACCTCTCAAGTCCCGTTGCCAGCACAATGTTTACGGCTGCTCTTGCACTCAAGATTGGACTCGCACCAATACACTTTTGAATACCAGAGGTTCTACAAGGATTGGACTTGTTAACGGGCCTGATCATGTCTACCTGACAAAAGCTTGCCCCACTTGCACTAATTGTTCAAGTAGCACAAACCGTTGACCCCCTACTACTTACAACGCTAGGGGTTATATCCACATTGGTGGGCGGTTGGGGTGGACTAAACCAAACCCAACTACGTAAGATCTTAGCATACTCTTCAATTGCCCATATAGGCTGGATGGTAATTGTAATCCAATATGCCCCTCACCTTACTGTACTTGCCCTAGGAACATACATTGTTATAACCTCAGCAGCATTCCTTACTCTGAAAATACTATTATCGACTAAGGTAAGTACGCTGGCAACAGCCTGATCAAAAAGCCCCGTGCTGGCCTCAGCGGCTGCCCTTGTTATGCTCTCCCTAGGAGGCCTCCCACCCCTCACCGGGTTTATGCCGAAATGAATAATTCTGCAAGAACTGGGCAAGCAGGATCTTCCTATTATCGCCACAATTATAGCCCTCGCCGCACTAATTAGTCTGTACTTCTATTTGCGACTATGTTACGCAATAACCCTTACCATTTCCCCTAACACCGCAACCTCAACTACCCCATGACGGGCCCATACGACACAAACCTCCCTCCCCCTTGCCATTTTTACTGTCACTGCCCTTGGATTGCTGCCCATAACCCCAACCATCCTCGTGCTCACCACCTAGGGGCTTAGGATAACATTAGACCAAGAGCCTTCAAAGCTTTAAGTAGAAGTGAAAATCTTCTAGCCCCTGATAAGGCCTACAAGGGATTAACTTGCATCGACTGATTGCAAATCAGACACTTTTATTAAGCTAAGGCCTTACTAGATGGGAAGGCCTCGATCCTACAAACTCTTAGTTAACAGCTAAGCGCTCAAGCCAGCGAGCATCCATCTATCTTTCCCGCCGTCGCCTTCAGTAAGGCGGGAAAAGCCCCGGCAGAGTATTAGTCTGCGTCTTCGGATTTGCAATCCAATGTGTTCTCACCACAGGGCTGATAGGAAGAGGACTTAAACCTCTGTCTTCGGGGCTACAACCCACCGCCTAAACGCTCGGCTACCCTACCTGTGGCAATCACACGCTGATTCTTCTCTACCAACCACAAAGACATTGGCACCCTTTATCTTGTATTTGGTGCCTGAGCCGGAATAGTGGGAACCGCTTTAAGCCTCCTTATTCGGGCTGAACTAAGCCAACCTGGGTCGCTTCTAGGTGATGATCAAATTTATAATGTTATCGTTACTGCCCACGCCTTCGTAATAATCTTCTTTATAAAAATGCCAATTCTTATTGGCGGGTTCGGAAACTGACTCGTACCACTAGTAATTGGAGCCCCGGACATAGAGTTCCCGCGGATAAATAACATAAGCTTCTGATTACTACCACCCTCATTCCTATTATTATTAGCTTCTTCTGGAGTTGAAGCTGGAGCCGGAACAGGATGAACGGTATACCCGCCTCTTTCAGGTAATCTAGCCCATGCTGGAGCATCAGTAGACCTTACAATTTTTTCACTACATCTAGCAGGTGTTTCATCAATTTTAGGGGCCATCAATTTTATTACTACAACTATTAACATGAAACCCCCAGCCATCTCCCAATACCAAACCCCCTTATTCGTTTGATCCGTACTTGTAACGGCCGTACTGCTTCTCCTATCCCTTCCTGTCTTAGCCGCCGGGATTACAATACTTCTTACAGACCGTAACCTCAACACTACATTCTTTGATCCAGCAGGAGGGGGGGACCCTATCCTTTATCAACATCTATTCTGATTCTTTGGCCACCCAGAAGTCTATATTCTTATCCTTCCAGGATTCGGAATTATTTCTCATGTTGTAGCTTACTATTCCGGCAAAAAAGAACCATTTGGTTACATAGGCATAGTCTGAGCCATAATGGCTATTGGCCTTCTAGGCTTTATTGTATGAGCCCACCATATATTCACTGTTGGTATAGATGTGGACACTCGTGCATACTTTACATCTGCAACAATAATTATTGCGATCCCAACAGGCGTAAAGGTATTCAGCTGACTAGCCACCCTTCACGGGGGATCAATCAAATGAGAAACACCCTTACTGTGGGCTCTTGGGTTCATTTTCCTATTTACAGTTGGTGGACTAACAGGAATTGTTTTATCCAACTCGTCACTTGACATTGTCCTTCATGACACCTATTATGTAGTTGCCCATTTCCACTATGTCCTATCAATAGGTGCTGTGTTTGCTATTATAGCAGCCTTTGTGCACTGATTTCCTCTACTAAGCGGATACACCCTTCATAGCACCTGAACAAAAGTCCACTTTGCGGTTATATTTATTGGGGTAAACCTTACATTCTTTCCACAACACTTCCTTGGCCTAGCAGGTATACCACGACGATACTCTGATTACCCAGACGCCTATGCCCTATGAAATACAGTGTCATCCATCGGGTCACTAATTTCTCTAGTAGCTGTAATCATGTTCCTATTTATTTTATGAGAAGCCTTCGCCGCTAAACGAGAAGTGCTGTCTGTAGAATTAACAATGACAAACGTGGAATGACTTCACGGCTGCCCTCCTCCTTATCACACATTTGAGGAACCAGCATTCGTTCAAATTCAATCAAACTAACGAGAAAGGGAGGAATTGAACCCCCGTATGCTGGTTTCAAGCCAGCCGCATAGCCACTCTGCCACTTCCTTATGAAGACATTAGTAAAATGTAAATTATTCCACCTTGTCAAGGTGAAGTCGTGGGTTAAACCCCCACATGTCTTAAGCTCAAAGCTTAATGGCACATCCAACACAACTGGGATTCCAAGACGCGGCATCACCCGTTATAGAAGAGCTTCTTCACTTCCACGACCACGCGCTAATGATTGTATTCCTAATTAGCACCTTAGTATTGTATATTATTGTTGCAATAGTCTCTACTAAGCTTACTAATAAATATATTTTAGACTCTCAAGAAATCGAAATTGTATGAACCATTCTACCAGCCGTTATTTTAGTATTAATTGCCCTACCCTCCCTACGCATTCTTTATCTTATAGACGAAATTAATGACCCCCACCTAACAATTAAAGCAATAGGACACCAATGATATTGAAGCTACGAATATACAGACTATGAAAACCTGGGCTTTGACTCCTATATAGTACCAACTCAAGACCTTACCCCTGGCCAATTCCGGCTCCTGGAGTCGGACCATCGAATAGTTATCCCAATAGAATCGCCCATCCGTGTCTTAGTTTCTGCCGAAGATGTACTACACTCCTGAACTGTCCCATCTCTGGGCGTAAAAATGGATGCAGTCCCAGGACGACTTAATCAAACCGCCTTCATCGCCTCGCGCCCAGGGGTATTTTATGGACAATGCTCCGAAATCTGTGGAGCCAACCATAGCTTTATACCAATTGTAGTTGAAGCAGTACCACTAGAATACTTCGAAAACTGATCCTCGTTAATACTAGAAGACGCCTCGCTAGGAAGCTAAATATTGGACAAAGCGTTGGCCTTTTAAGCCAAAGATTGGTGACTCCCGACCACCTCTAGTGAAATGCCACAATTGTACCTCGGCCCTTGATTCGCAATTTTAATATTCCCCTGATTAGACTTCTTAATTCACATCCCAACGAAAGTTTTAAACCATGTTACACCAAATGAATTAACCCTAGTAGGTACTGAAAAACACAAAACTGAATCCTGAAACTGACCATGATAGTAAGCTTCTTCGACCAATTTGCAAGCCCTTCATATCTTGGAATCCCATTAATTGCCCTCGCAATTCTATTGCCCTCAGTGTGTTATCCCGCCCCTTTATCTCGATGAATTAATAACCGACTTATTACTGTTCAAGGCTGATTTATTAATCAATTTACTAGCCAACTAATACTTCCGCTCAACGTGGGGGGACATAAATGAGCACTACTGTTGGCTTCACTAATAATCTTCTTGGTAACCATAAACATAGTGGGCCTACTACCATATACCTTTACACCCACAACACAACTATCACTTAATATGGGGCTTGCCGTACCATTATGACTTGCCACAGTAATTATTGGAATGCGAAATCAACCAACAGTTGCCCTAGGACATCTTTTACCAGAAGGAACTCCCATCCTGCTGATCCCAGTACTAATTATTATCGAAACAATTAGCTTGTTTATTCGACCATTAGCTCTGGGTGTTCGTCTTACAGCCAATCTTACCGCAGGCCACCTACTGATTCAACTTATTGCCACGGCTGTATTTGTTCTCTTACCGATTATACCAACAGTAGCAGTGCTAACTGCCACTGTTCTTTTACTATTAACACTATTAGAGATTGCAGTTGCAATAATTCAAGCCTATGTATTTGTACTTCTTTTAACGCTATATCTACAAGAAAACGTTTAATGGCCCACCAAGCACATGCCTTTCATATAGTTGACCCAAGCCCATGACCCCTAACCGGAGCTATTGCTGCCCTGCTAATAACATCCGGCTTAGCAATTTGATTTCATTTCCATTCAACAACATTAATAACTTTAGGATTAATTCTTCTACTTCTCACCATATTCCAATGGTGGCGTGATATTATCCGAGAAGGGACCTTTCAGGGCCATCATACGCCCCCAGTACAAAAAGGACTGCGGTACGGAATAATTCTCTTTATTACTTCCGAAGTATTCTTTTTTCTTGGGTTCTTCTGAGCCTTTTATCATGCGAGCTTAGCACCAACACCCGAATTAGGAGGGTGCTGACCTCCCACGGGAGTCACCCCCTTGGACCCCTTTGAAGTACCACTTCTCAACACAGCCGTACTATTAGCGTCAGGGGTTACAGTAACATGGGCTCATCACAGCATTATGGAGGGAAACCGAAAACAAGCTGTTCAGTCTTTAGGGTTAACCATCCTACTAGGGTTTTACTTCACCACTCTACAAGCCATAGAATATTATGAAGCACCTTTCACAATTGCAGACGGAGTATACGGCTCAACATTTTTCGTGGCTACCGGGTTCCATGGACTACATGTTATTATTGGATCAACTTTCCTGGCAGTATGCCTCCTCCGCCAAATCCAATACCACTTTACATCTGAACACCATTTTGGCTTTGAAGCCGCTGCCTGATACTGACACTTTGTTGACGTAGTTTGACTATTCCTTTACGTATCAATCTATTGATGAGGCTCATAATCTTTCTAGTATTAAAGTTAGTACAAGTGACTTCCAATCACACAGTCTTGGTTAAACCCCAAGGAAAGATAATGAATTTAATTATGACCGTTTTAATTATTACAATAACCTTATCCTCAGTCTTAGCCATTGTGGCTTTCTGGCTACCACAAATAACCCCAGACGCAGAGAAGCTATCACCATACGAATGCGGATTTGACCCATTAGGATCCGCCCGTCTACCATTCTCCTTACGTTTTTTTCTCGTAGCAATTCTGTTTCTTCTTTTTGACTTAGAAATTGCTCTCCTTCTCCCACTACCATGGGGAGATCAACTCGACAACCCTACTGAAACATTCTTCTGGGCGACAGCAGTCCTAATCTTATTAACTCTGGGATTAATTTATGAATGAGCCCAGGGCGGCTTAGAGTGAGCCGAATAGGCAGTTAGTCCAAGGTAAGACCTCTGATTTCGGCTCAGAAGATTGTGGTTCAACTCCACGACCCCCTTATGACCCCCGTACATTTTAGCTTTAGCTCAGCATTTATTCTAGGCCTAATAGGTCTAGCATTCCACCGAACCCACCTGCTCTCCGCACTCCTGTGCCTGGAGGGAATAATATTATCCCTATTTATTGCACTAGCGTTATGGACACTACAATTCGAATCCACCGGATTTTCAACAGCCCCAATGCTTCTCTTAGCCTTTTCTGCTTGTGAAGCTAGCACGGGTCTGGCACTCCTAGTTGCTACTGCTCGCACCCATGGGACCGACCGACTGCAAAACCTTAATCTCCTGCAATGTTAAAGGTACTAGTTCCCACCATTATAATATTTCCAATAATTTGACTGACCTCCCCTAAATGGTTGTGAACGACTGCAGGCACACAGAGCCTCTTGATTGCTTTCATAAGTTTAACATGATTAAAATGAACATCTGAAGCCGGGTGAACCTCCTCCAACGCATATTTGGCTACAGATCCATTATCAGCACCTCTCCTAGTACTCTCATGCTGATTGCTCCCACTTATAATTCTAGCCAGCCAAAACCACATCAGCCCTGAACCCATTAATCGGCAACGCTCATATATTATACTCCTTACCTCACTTCAAGCTTTCCTTATTATGGCCTTCGGAGCCACAGAGATTATTTTATTCTATATTATATTTGAAACTACACTCATTCCAACCCTTATTATTATTACCCGATGGGGTAATCAAGCCGAACGCCTCAACGCAGGGACCTACTTCTTGTTCTATACTTTAGCGGGTTCACTCCCGCTCTTAGTCGCCCTTCTTCTCCTTCAGCAATCCACAGGTACCTTATCAATATTTATACTTCAATATTCGCAACCTTTACAACTCAACTCCTGAGGACATATAGTTTGATGAGCCGGCTGCCTAATTGCATTTTTAGTTAAAATGCCCTTATATGGAGTCCACCTTTGGTTACCAAAAGCGCACGTAGAGGCCCCCGTAGCAGGGTCAATGGTACTAGCGGCAGTTCTGTTAAAATTGGGCGGCTACGGAATAATGCGAATAATAGTAATTCTGGACCCTCTATCAAAGGAACTTGCCTACCCATTTATTATTTTAGCCCTCTGAGGTGTAATTATGACTGGGTCAATTTGCCTTCGGCAAACGGACCTAAAGTCGCTGATTGCCTACTCATCTGTAGGTCATATGGGATTAGTAGCAGGGGGCATCCTAATTCAAACCCCATGAGGGTTTTCAGGAGCAATCATTTTAATAATTGCCCACGGGCTCGTATCCTCAGCACTATTTTGCCTGGCCAATACAGCATACGAGCGGACCCATAGCCGAACAATAATTCTTGCCCGAGGACTACAAGTGATTTTTCCATTAGCTGCGGTATGATGATTCGTCGCTAATCTAGCAAATTTAGCACTACCCCCTCTCCCTAACCTTATAGGAGAAATCATGATTATTACAACCCTATTTGGCTGATCCCCATGAACTATCCTACTCACCGGATTGGGAACATTAATTACGGCCAGCTATTCCCTATATATGTTTCTTATATCGCAACGAGGCCCGACCCCAAATCACATCGTAGGACTCCAACCATTCCACACTCGGGAGCACTTATTACTAACGCTACATCTAGCTCCTATTATCCTCCTGGTAGCAAAGCCAGAACTTGTGTGAGGGTGATGTTATTGTAGGTATAGTTTAACCAAAATATTAGATTGTGATTCTAAAGACAGAGGTTAAAATCCTCTTACTCACCAAGGGAGAACAGAAAATAGTAAGTACTGCTAATCCTTACCCTCCACGGTTAAAATCCGAGGCTTCCTTGTGCTCTCAAGGGATAATAGTTCATCCATTGGTCTTAGGAACCAAAAACTCTTGGTGCAAGTCCAAGTGGAAGCTAAAATGACACTGATAGTACACTCGTCCCTCCTCCTAATTTTCTTCATCCTGATTTATCCCCTACTTACTACGTTAGACCCTGCCCGAGGGAAACATAGCATGGCAGAGATATCCAAAACTGCCGTTAGCTCCGCATTTTTTGTTAGCCTTTTACCTCTTATAGTGTTCCTTAACCTGAAAACAGAGGCTATCATTACGAACTGGCAATGAATAAATACTCAGACATTTGATATTAATATCAGCTTTAAATTTGACCACTACTCGCTGATTTTCGTCCCAGTTGCTCTTTACGTCACCTGATCAATTCTAGAATTTGCATTATGATACATGCACTCTGACCCTAACATTAACCGGTTTTTTAAATATCTCCTTACATTTTTAGTAGCCATAATTATTCTAGTTACAGCCAACAACATATTTCAATTGTTTATCGGATGAGAGGGAGTAGGAATTATATCGTTTCTACTTATTGGATGGTGACATGGCCGAGCGGATGCTAATACAGCAGCCCTTCAGGCTGTTATCTATAACCGAGTCGGAGATATTGGACTCATTATAACCATAGCTTGATTTGCAATAAACCTTAACTCCTGAGAAATCCAACAAATTCTTACCTTATCAAAAAGCTTCGATATAACAATTCCCTTAATAGGACTTATTCTAGCGGCCACCGGGAAGTCAGCCCAATTTGGCCTCCATCCATGGCTCCCGTCTGCCATGGAGGGCCCTACACCAGTGTCTGCCCTACTTCACTCGAGTACTATAGTCGTTGCTGGTATCTTCCTCCTCATCCGCCTTCATCCTCTTATAGAAAATAATACCCTGGCTTTAACAACATGCCTCTGCCTCGGAGCATTAACCTCATTATTTACAGCCACCTGCGCCCTAACCCAAAATGATATCAAGAAAATTGTAGCCTTCTCAACATCGAGCCAACTAGGCTTAATAATAGTTACTATTGGCCTAAACCAGCCCCAGCTAGCATTCCTTCACATTTCCACCCACGCCTTCTTCAAGGCCATGCTATTCCTATGCTCTGGGTCAATTATTCATAGCCTAAACGATGAGCAAGACATCCGAAAGATGGGGGGCTTGTTCAATATTATGCCTGCCACCTCGACCTACTTCACCATCGGCAGCCTGGCCCTTACAGGAACCCCCTTCCTAGCCGGATTCTTCTCGAAAGACGCAATTATTGAAGCCCTCAACACCTCTTATCTTAACGCCTGGGCCCTAACTCTTACACTAATCGCCACCTCATTCACAGCAGTATATAGCTTTCGATTAGTATACTTTGTAATTATAGGAACCCCACGATTCCTGCCCCTAGCCCCAATTAATGAAAATAACCCACTGGTGATTAATTCTATTAAACGACTTGCCTGAGGAAGCATCATTGCAGGGCTTATCATTACACAAAACTTCCTCCCCATGAAGGCACCCGTTATGACAATGCCTACTATCTTGAAGATGGCAGCCCTTGCGGTGACAATCGTAGGACTTCTGGTGGCCATCGAGTTAGCGAGCTTAACAAACAAGCAGATAAAAATTACCCCTACCATTACTGCCCATCACTTTTCTAACATGCTGGGGTTTTTTCCTACAACTGTTCACCGTCTTTTCCCTAAAGCCAAACTCACCCTTGGACAGTCGGCTGCCACTCAACTCGACAAGACATGGCTTGAAGCCATTGGACCAAAAGGCGTAGCGTTAACACAAGCAACTATAACAAAAGTTACAGGGAATGTTGCACGAGGAATAATCAAAACGTATCTTACCATCTTCCTCCTAACCCTAGTCTTGGCCGTTATTCCAATCCTCCTTTAAACCGCGCGGAGGGTCCCGCGACTTAATCCACGAGTTAATTCTAGGACAACAAGCAGCGTCAGCAGCAGCACCCATGCACAGGAAACTAGCAAGCCCCCACCAGAAGAATATATTACAGCTACACCGCTAATGTCCCCTCGTAAAACAGAAAATTCTTTCAACCCATCTACCGTCACCCATGAACCCTCATATCAGCCTCCCCATAATACCCCCGCTGCTAGACTGACTATTACCACATAAATTATAACATATCCCAAAACAGAGCGGCTGCCTCAAGCTTCTGGAAAAGGCTCAGCAGCCAAGGCTGCCGAGTAAGCAAAGACTTCCAGCATTCCTCCTAAGTAAATTAAGAAAAGTACCAGTGACAAGAAAGAACCTCCCTGGCCAACCAAAACCCCACATCCAACCCCGGCTGCAACTACTAAACCAAGCGCAGCAAAATATGGTGTAGGATTTGAGGCAACAGCAACTAACCCTACAACCAAAGCTATTAGTAACACAAACATAAAATAGGTCATAATTCTTGCTCAGATTTTAACCGAGACCAATGACTTGAAGACCCACCGTTGTTATTCAACTACAAGAACCATCATGGCAAGCCTACGAAAGACTCACCCCCTAATTAAAATTGCTAACAGTGCACTAGTTGACCTGCCAGCACCATCCAACATCTCAGCATGATGAAACTTTGGCTCTCTTCTAGGACTATGCCTAGCCACTCAAATCCTTACCGGCCTATTCCTAGCCATACACTATACCTCCGATGTTTCAACCGCATTCTCATCAGTAGTCCATATTTGCCGGGACGTAAATTACGGCTGACTAATCCGCAACGTGCACGCCAACGGAGCATCATTCTTCTTTATCTGTATTTATATACATATTGCCCGGGGCCTATACTACGGATCTTACCTCTACAAAGAAACCTGAAATATTGGTGTGGTCCTTCTGCTTCTTGTTATGATAACGGCCTTCGTAGGATATGTCCTGCCATGAGGTCAAATGTCTTTTTGAGGTGCCACAGTAATTACCAATCTTCTATCCGCTGTGCCATATGTAGGTGACGTTCTAGTCCAATGGATTTGGGGCGGATTCTCAGTAGATAACGCAACACTAACACGATTCTTCGCATTTCACTTTCTATTTCCATTTGTAATTGCTGCTATAACCATCTTACACCTCCTGTTTTTACATGAAACTGGGTCAAACAACCCGATTGGCCTCAACTCAGACGCAGATAAAATCCCCTTCCACCCATACTTTACATATAAAGATTTGCTTGGCTTTGTAATTATACTTTTTTTACTTATGCTTTTAGCACTATTTTCTCCGAATCTGCTGGGAGACCCAGAAAACTTCACCCCCGCCAACCCCCTAGTTACACCCCCACACATTAAGCCAGAATGATATTTCCTGTTCGCCTATGCCATTCTCCGGTCCATCCCAAACAAACTTGGTGGTGTGCTTGCTCTACTATTTTCTATTCTGGTTTTAATAGTTGTGCCTCTGCTTCACACCTCCAAGCTGCGAGGACTAACATTCCGCCCAATCACCCAATTCTTATTCTGAACTCTGGTGGCAGACATGATTATCTTAACATGAATTGGCGGCATACCAGTAGAACACCCATTTATTATTATTGGGCAAGTCGCATCCGCCCTGTACTTTGCACTGTTTCTCATTTTTATACCACTAGCAGGGTGAGTAGAAAATAAAGCACTGGAATTAGCCTGCCCTAGTAGCTTAGTTTTAAAGCATCGGTCTTGTAATCCGAAGATCGGGGGTTAAATCCCCCCCTAAGGCCTCGCGAAGCAGGCTTCAACACTTACATGGGGGCCCAGGGGGGCCCAGGGGGGCCCAGGGGGGCCCAGGGGGGCCCAGGGGGGCCCAGGGGGGCCCAGGGGGGCCCCCCCACCGCCCACAGATTCTTAGTACCCAGAAAAGAGAGATTTTAACTCTCACCCCTGGCTCCCAAAGCCAGAATTCTGAACTAAACTATTCTCTGGGGATATGTCACCCTTTATGGTTTAGTACATAATATGCATAATTTTACAATAATGTGCTAATACATGTATGTATTATCACCAACTTATTATTTTAACCACAAAGCAAGTACTAAATTCTAAGAGATACATAAGCATAAAATTAAGACACAGAAATACTTCTACATTAAGCCGGGTAATATATTAATCCCTTAAAACTTGACCTCAAATCTTTCCTTGAAATACCTAGCTAAAATTGTATTAGAAAATATTAATGTAGTAAGAAACCACCAACGATTTACATTAAGGCACATCATGCATGATGGAATCAGGGACGCAGGGCGTGGGGGTCGCACACTGTGAACTATTACTGGCATCTGGTTCCTATTTCAGGGGTACAAGTGGAGTATCCCCCATTCGGATAATTATACTGGCATCTGATTAAGCCAGTGGTGTGGTACATATGGTTCATTACCCACCTAGCAAAGCTTCTCTTATATGCATAACGTTATCTTTTTTTTCTTCATCTCATCTTGCATCTCAGAGTGCAGGCTCAAATACTGACTAAGGTTGAGCATTTTCCTTGTATGCGATAACAAATATTCGTCATTGTAAGACATAATTTAAGAACCCCATTATACTCACTCAGGTGCATACATACTTATTTCTTGCTTAACTTATCCTTACATAGTGCCCCCCTTTTTGGTTTTCGCGCGTCAAACCCCCCTACCCCCCTACGCTCAGTAAATCCTGTTATTCTTGTCAAACCCCTAAAGCAAGAAGGACCCAAGAACGTATCAGCCAACAAGTTGAAGTATAAATTGGCATGCCGCGTTATATATATATATATATATATATATGTGCACCCACTTTTATTTTTCGTGTTTGCTAATCACGTGTCAACCCCTACTAAAATTTTATAAAAAGGAGCTCGGCACTTAATGTTCTAATATTTTTTAACC